TTCGATAGACGGCTCATTGGGATAGATATAGATGAACAATACCCCCCCTGGAACCGTATAGGAAGTTTTCTCCTCGTACGGCTCGAGAAAAAATGATTTAATTCGAAGTTTTGCCTATGTATCTAATTCTAATAAATAATAAATTAAATGACAAATGGACCTATAAAATGAATATCAATTAGACTATGATTTCAGTCTTTTTCTTCTTGAAAAATGAAAAAGAAACAGTTCGTACTCATAACTCAAATCGGATAACTCTTAAATAGCTCAAAGGAAAATCTTTAGTCAATTTCATTTATTGAGTAGTCTTTACTCCCTTTCGTTTATCCCGATTAAACTATTTCAAATTCTATTTGGATTCTTTAGTCGGATCCAGTTATTGAGACTATCGAGAGAATTAACAATTACAAAGGGTGTTTCCTTGTTTTTAAACCCTTTATTCTTATTTTTAATCATTGGGTTTAGACATTACTTCGGTGCTTCTTAATCCTTTCAAAGTGGTAGCAACATACCCTTTTTGATTTCTTTCTATCATAGAATCCTATGGATGGTTGATTCTAGCATGATACACATTGAATCGAAAATTTTGGATCAATTTCAACAAGTTTTGCTTTTGAATTGGAAACTTGCTCAAATTGGATCCTTTCAATTTTCCATATATTTACGAAGTTGTTCCAGTTGATTGGCATTAACCCTAGATCCTTGCCCCTGAGAAATGAATTAATACTTTCTGTTCGAGCTCCATCATGGACTATTTACATTACAACCCGACAAAAAATGAAGGGTTCAAGTGTAACAGAACAAACAATGTCGAGCCAAGAGCACCTCATTCCTAGACAAATTTAAAATGATGGATGTAAAAATCCACAATGGGTCATATCCTTCAAGTCGCACGTTGCTTTCTACCACATCGTTTCAAACGAAGTTTTACCATAACATTCCTCTAATTTGGAACCGGTATACCGGTATGGAATTGATTCAATCATGGAATCATGAATAGTCATCGGTTCAGCTGTCCATAGACATCGTAATCTATACCTTTTCTTCTATATATGAATATATGAAACAAGATTTTTCTGAAAAAATCTTAGTAAGACAACATTTTGAACATATTTAACATACTAATTACTAATAGAATATATAGATAATAGAAAGAAAAAAGAAATCTATATATAGAAATATATAAATAAAATAATTAAATTAAAATAATATTAATTTATATTAATAATAATTATAGATATATATTAATATAAATAAAAATGAATAAGTTTTTGAATCTACATTTTCAAGTGACTTAATAGGATAAATTAAAGGATTTTCTACTTTTTCAAAGATTCCAAATCATTAAAAATTTTTCTAAGTGAAATTCACTATTTAATTTAAATTAAACATCATTATTTAATTTGATTGGATTTGAAGAAAATTGGACAAAAAGCATCGCCTTTGATCTTTATAGGAAGATCAGTCTTTCTTTTTGAATTGACTCATCACTAATTTCAAATAAAAATTTGAAATAGATCAAAGAAAAAAAGAAAGAAATCCATTTTTTTTCATGAGAATGAGATGTAGAAAAAATAATGTAAGTTAAGATTTGAATTTTGATTTTTTTAATAAGATTACGAAAATCAAAATCGAAAAAAAAATAGGGAAGGTTTCTCATATCTATCAGATAGACTGAACAATTGTCACTGTTTGTTATAGATATAGTATAAATACCATACATGGAACTTGATCATTTGTTAATGAAATTCAAGCAGACACAGATGCTTAAATTTCTAATTAATATAGCCTATGCCTATCCACCCCCCACTTTTTTTTATATTATGATATAGTTTATATGGGAATAATGCAGTATAAAAAGTGGATCCGCGCTGGGACGGAAGGATTCGAACCTCCGAATAGCGGGACCAAAACCCGTTGCCTTACCACTTGGCCACGCCCCATTTCGATTGCTAATCGACACTAAGAAACAATAATATTGTTATTGGTTGTTTGTCAACTACAGCCCAAATAAATATCTAAATATATATCTAGATAGAGAATCTATCTATAGAATATAGATCTTCTATATCTATAGAATAATAGAATAGACCGGTACTAGGATTTTGATACATATAGATACAGAATTCAACTTAATTTATTGATCATTACATAGAATTCAATTAAGATATTGTATGAAAGTATGATTTCTTCTATTCTCCTTTGAGAATTGGAGAATTTTTGGTTGGATGGATTCAAAGAAAAGAAGGATTTTTGTCTATCTTACCTTACTTTCTTTTTCCTTATATCAAAAAGGCAACCAAAATGCAATTATCTCCAAGAACAAAATGTCTGTTATGCTTAATATCGTTAGTTTGATCTGTATTTGTATTAATTCGCCCCTTTATTCGAGTAGTTTTTTCTTCGGCAAATTGCCTGAAGCCTATGCTTTTTTGAATCCAATCGTAGATGTTATGCCAGTCATACCTCTGTTTTTTTTTCTCTTAGCTTTTGTTTGGCAGGCTGCTGTAAGTTTTCGATAAGATCCTAAATAATAATATCCTAGAAAATGCATGATTTCCTCGAGAAAAAATTCTAACAATTGATAAAATAAAATCAGATAAGTTTTATAGTATAAATCCCTGATTCATACATTGAAATTCGTGGATAGTCGCCATAAATCAGGCTTACCCCCATTTCCTCGTTTTTGAGCCTTCCAGCCATCCAGTCAAAGACCCTAACCCTATTAGGGTCTCTCACAATATCTAAATTTGGATATAAACGCCATTTTTTAATGAAAAACAAATGCATTTGTGACAATACATTTCTAGAAAAAACCTCATTTCTTGGTATCAAAATAGGATATGTGGTAGAAAAATGGAAGATCTATTTTCTTTTTTTTTCTAAAAAATCATCTTGGAGATTGTGTAATGCTTACTCTGAAACTCTTCGTTTATACCGTAGTGATATTTTTTGTTTCTCTCTTTATCTTTGGATTCCTATCTAATGATCCGGGGCGTAATCCTGGACGTGAAGAATAAAATACAAAAGGTTTCCTTGGTTAATTTTCAAATTTTCTTAGAATTTTATCTATTCACACGTTTCACTAAGATTTTCAAAATTTGAAAAAAAAAGAAATCAAAAATAATATAAATAAATTAAAGTTATATAAATAAATAAAGTCATCAACGGAAACGGAAAGAGAGGGATTCGAACCCTCGGTACGAATAACTCGTACAACGGATTAGCAATCCGACGCTTTAGTCCACTCAGCCATCTCTCCCGATTGAAAAAGAGAATTACTACATTACACATAATCTAAAGAGTTTTTTTTTATCTCTTTTCTTTCTCTATTCTATTATTTCTATATAGAGAGATCCACGAATCAGGAATTTCCTTTATCTAATATCTAAAAGATGGACTCGACCGCGCCAACAATCGAACTAAAAAAAATAACCAAGACCTCTTTGTGTTGATTTTGTTCGAAAGGCCCTTCTTATTCTCACGGCCCGGCCTGGTCAGTACCTAGCCGGGCTCTTTTTTTTTGTTCCAACAAATTAGAATTATAGATAAATAATGATTTATCTGATTTGAAAGCAAAAAGGACTTTTTATTATATATATTATAATATATTATAATTATATTCAATTGAATATAAAATATTCAAGCAACGACAATAAAGAAGAAATACTATTTACATTCTTTTCTTGTTATACTTATTCTATTTTACCCGAACTAAAAAAGAAACTATCAATTCTTCCACAATACATTTTTTCCGTTATGATTTTAGTGTTTTTTTGATCCGTATCTAACTTCTTCAGCAAAAGAGAAAACTTTATTTATTTAACTTTAATTTCAATTTTGAATTAAATTTCAATAAATATTTCAATAAATAATTAAATGGAGCCTCTTTTCCAAATCTCATTAAATTTGAATCTACTCGTGAAAAAGTCCAGCACTCTACATTTTGACAATTCTTTGATAATCCTATCTTGATCATGCTCAATTATCTTGCTAGACAAAAGGTCCATTTGTATACAATAATCATATTGTAGCGGGTATAGTTTAGTGGTAAAAGTGCGATTCGTTCTATTAACCCCTAATAGTTAAAGGGTCTTTCGGTTTTATTCATATTCCGATCAAAAACTTTATTTCTTAAAAGGGTTTAATCCTTTACCTCTCAATAAGAAATTCGAGAAAAAAATACGGATTCTCGTGATTTGTATCCATGAATCACTTATAAATTAAATTGAAAAGTTGGATTATGAAATTGCGAAACATAATTTTTGAATTGGACCAAGACTTACAATTGAATAAGTATGAGTAAAAGATCCATGGCTAAAGATAAAAGATCGATTTCTAATCGTAACTAAATCCTCCATTTTTTCTTTCTAAAAAAAGAAATTGGAGCAAAATAGCTATTCAGCGATGACTTTGGTTTACTAGAGACATCGGCGTATTGTTTTAGCTCGGTGGAAAAAAATCCTTTTCCTTAGGATCCTCTGAAATAGAAATAGAGAACGAAGTAACTAGAAAGATTGTCAAAATCACCTTCTCCTAGAAGGATCATCTAGAAAGCAATTCATTTTTTTGTATTCAAATAAAAAGCTGACGTAGGTGTTATGGGTATAATTTTGTTCATTTTGTTCACATCTTAGATCTAAGAATTTACTCTCCTTCCATAAAGGAGCCGAATGAAACCAAAGTTTCATGTTCGGTTTTGAATTAGAGACGTTCAAAGCACTGAATCGACGTCGACTATAACCCCTAGCCTTCCAAGCTAACGATGCGGGTTCGATTCCCGCTACCCGCTTTTTCTTTTTTTCTAAATATTCTATTAGAATTCTATTCTAAAATATAGATAATATATTTTATTATGATTTGAGATTTCATTACGGTTAGTGAATCATTGAATATACAATTCCAAAAAAGATTTCACGTATAATCCGACTTTTTTGTTTTCAACTCAAGAAAAATCAAAATACGAAAAAATAAGAATAAACGGCGTCCATTGTCTAATG